CCCAATAACCAATTTGGTCCCAAGGTAAGGAATAACCAGTTACACCAAAAGATGCGGTCAATACACCCAAAACCACGCCCGTAACCCAAGTCAATTCACGAGGTTTTTTAAAACCACCGGTGAGATACACACGAAATACGTGCAGAATCATCATTAGGACCATCATACTTGCCGACCATCGATGAACTGATCGGATTAACCAACCAAAGTTAGCTTCAGTCATTATATATTGAACAGAAGCAAAAGCCTCAGTAACGGTCGGACGATAATAAAAAGTCATAGCAAACCCCGTAGCTACTTGTACTAAAAAACAAGTAAGCGTAATTCCTCCTAGACAATAAAATATGTTGACGTGAGGAGGAACATATTTACTAGTTATATCATCTGCAATTGCCTGAATCTCAAGACGTTCTTCGAACCAATCATAGATTTTATTGAGATAGGTAAACCGAGGAGACCCCCCCCGAGAACCGTATATGAAAATTTCATCTCGTACGGCTCAAACAGAAACACCCCAATACTAGTTCTAACGGATGTGTGGAATAGAAAGTTTTAAATTTATTAATTCTATTTTTCTGAAGATATGAAAGAATAAAAACCCGAAAACTATTCCTTGTGGTTATAATGCCAAAAAATCAAGTCAGCTCATTCGTCTCTATATTGATCGTTATAGGCCTCTTGAATCTTCTATTTACCTATTTTGTTTGTTGTTATTTATGTGTAATGTGGCTTTACTGCTGTTTTTTTTTTTTTTTATTGTTGATAGGAATTCTCTTGTTAAGACCCTATGAATCGATTAAAACCCCAGATTCATACTAGAACCACGATGATTCAATAAAACCTCCTCAAACTAAGTCCCAAAATTCCCTGAGTAAGAACCGTTGGATCATCACTTATTCAATGACTAGATATAATGACTAAAAATCCAAAGAAATCTTTGTCCTTTGATCAAAATAAGCATAAACGGAAGTTTGAAAGAATAAAAATCTTTCTATTTATAACTTCTAACTCTTTGAAAAATTTTTTGGAGTCCGGCCGCGAGGTCTGACTATTAAGTATGAATCATAGTTCTAATACTTTGTAATCTATGTAATCCATTTTATATATTCCGTGCTCCAGATACTAAAATGAATATCCGACGAAGTAAAACCATCTCTATCAAGATGACAGACCCATTTTCTGTACTAGCCATAGGATCAATTATACCAAGTCACACACTCATATTCCGGAAATACAGAAAAAAAAGAAATTCCACGGTCGAACTACCAAAATAGAATGGGATAAAAATAAGAAAACTAAATGCTTCACTTTGTATTGAAAAAGCTAGTTAATGGTTCTTGTGAATCTAATTCATTGAAATTCCATCCAATAAAATGGAAGAATTATAAATCTCCAAAATAATAGATAGAAATACTGCAAATAGAGCCATTGCGAGACCCATCAAAGGAGTAGTTCCCCAACCAGGAGCTACTTTACCATATTCTGAATTCAATGGTTTCAATAAACTTCCGGCATTAGTTCGTTTTGGGCGGCCAGATCTAGAACTACCCTCAACGGTTTGTGTAGCCATAATATTTTATATTCATTAAGATCTGTTGACTTTGTATACCATTCCGTTGTAAATAAATGATCTTATCATAGATCCATTGTGGTCTTAAAACTATATAATGTCTTAAAACTATATAATAATGGAAACAGCAACCCTAGTTGCCATCTTTTTATCTGGTTTACTTGTAAGTTTTACTGGGTACGCCTTATATACTGCGTTTGGGCAACCCTCTCAACAACTAAGAGATCCATTCGAGGAACACGGGGACTAGTTGAAGTAATGATCCTCCCACTAGTGGGAGGATCATTACTTTCAATTGAGATAATGCAAAATTATTTCACCTTTTTACTTTTTAGTTGGAACTTTAGGCGGTTCGCGAAAAAAGATAGCGAAAAAAATTATTCCTAGAGTTGAGACTAAAAGGAATGTATAAACCAATGCTTCCATAGATTCAATCGTGATTTACAATTATAGCTTCCATACCTGTTTATTTGGGATCGTCTCCCGGATAAAGATAAAGAAAGAACAAAAGTCAAAGAAAAGGCAGAGAGTCAAATGTCAAATCAAGATTTATCCGGTACCCCAACCCTATAGTCAGTCAAATAAACTAAAAACGAAAGGTAACAAAGCAATATTTTATCAAACTACCTGTCTTCTTGTAGTTGGATCTCCAAGTTTTTGGAATGTTCCAAACTCCACTTGAGCATCTAAATCTGGATCAATACCAGCAAAAACATCTCTAAACAGGGTTCTAGCACCATGCCAAATGTGTCCGAAGAAGAAGAGCAAAGCAAACGAAGCATGCCCAAAGGTAAACCAACCCCTTGGACTGCTACGAAAAACACCATCGGATTTCAAAGTAGCACGATCTAATTCAAAAATTTCACCCAATTGAGCACGTCTAGCATATTTTTTCACAGTAGCGGGATCGCTATAACTGACTCCGTTAAGTTCGCCGCCATAGAATTCAACAGTTACACCTACTTGTTCGACACTATATTTTGATTCTGCCCTTCTAAAAGGAACATCCGCTCTAACAATTCCGTCCCCGTCGACCAAAACAACTGGAAATGTTTCAAAAAACGTCGGCATACGACGTACAAAAAGTTCACGCCCCTCTTTATCTCTAAAGATAGGATGTCCTAACCACCCAACGGCTATTCCATCCCCGTTGTCCATGGAGCCCGCTCTGAATAATCCACCTTTTGCCGGATTATTGCCGATGTAATCATAAAAAGCCAGTTTTTCAGGAATTTTAGACCAAGCTTCGGATAAACTTTGATTTTCGGCTAAGCCAGCACCAATTCTTCGATATATTTCTTGTTGGAAGTATCCTTGATCCCATTGATAGCGCGTGGGACCAAACAATTCAATCGGGGTAGTTGCTGAACCATACCACATAGTTCCAGCAACTACAAAAGCTGCAAAAAAGACAGCGGCAATACTACTGGAAAGGACGGTTTCAATATTTCCCATACGTAATCCTTTGTATAGACGTTGGGGTGGACGAACACTAAGATGGAATAGACCTGCCAATATGCCTAAGGTCCCTGCTGCAATATGATGAGAAGCTATTCCTCCCGGAACAAAAGGATCAAAACCCTCCACACCCCACGCTGGATTTACGGCTTGTACCCTTCCGGTTAGTCCATAAGGATCGGACACCCATATTCCAGGACCATACAATCCTGTTACATGAAATGCACCAAAACCAAAGCAAGCCACCCCTGAGAGAAATAAATGAATTCCAAAGATCTTAGGCAAATCCAAAGAGGGTTTTCCTGTACGTTCATCAGTAAATATTTCTAGATCCCAATACACCCAATGCCAGATAGCTGCCAAAAAACACAAGCCAGAAAACACAATATGTGCCCCGGCCACACCTTCGTAACTCCAAATACCCGGATTCGTTACAGTCCCCCCTGTAATACTCCAACCCCCCCATGAATTCGTTATTCCTAAACGAGTCATGAAGGGTATAACGAACATACCCTGTCTCCACATTGGATCAAGAACAGGGTCAGAGGGATCAAAAACGGCTAATTCGTATAGAGCCATCGAACCGGCCCAACCAGCAACCAGAGCTGTATGCATTATATGGACAGAAATCAAACGACCGGGATCATTCAATACGACGGTATGAACACGATACCAAGGCAAACCCATGGAAATACCCCTTTATCAATGAAAAATAGACACAATGTAACTTTATTGCATTGGAGAAAACTATGCTATGGACCCCTTTTTTAGGGGATTCTCTTGGGGAAAGGATTAATATTTGTTTGATGCTTTTCGTAATAATTACTTTTAGTAATAACGAAACTATTTTGTTCCTACGAACAAAAAGAAGCAGATCTATTCTACACCCGATAAGTACCAATACGCAATGGTAAGGGGGTTGGTACCATTTTATATGAGTGAATATATATATATTTGTTCATCATTCAAAGGACTTATTTGTAAGAATTTGCCTTTATTCATTTTGTCTTCTTTTTTTATGGACTTAGTCAATCTAGGGATAAAATAGGAAAAATAGGATATAAAATCAATAGTATTATATTAGGCCACTAAACCCACAGTTACGCTTTCACATCAAAGTGAGATATAGTACTTCAATTTTCTTTTATTTAATGCCTATTGGTGTTCCAAGAGTACCTTTTCGAAGTCCTGGAGAGGAAGATGCATTGTGGATTGACGTATAGTGCGACTTGTCAGATATATTGGGCATATGGTATTTCCCCGTTCTCTTCCCCGATCGAGATATCCCCTCTTTCGCCCAAGAAAGATTGATTCAATTATCAAAAATTTGGAGCGTGAAGTGCAATTAGATCCATTTTTTAGGGAGGGTATACGGATTAATATTATAAATTAGAATAATTTATGGTTGGCTTGGTTAGACCAATCAAATGAAGTATCCAGGCTCCGTTTATAAAGAAAACCAATTGGTAATAAATATATTTAGGATTACGACTTAATAGCATATTTTTGTTATTTCTATTTATTTATATATTTCTAAATAGAAATACTAATCGCAAACTATTAATCAATCGAGTAATATGATGAATGCGTTGAATATTTGTTGGAAGACGTGAAATAAATTGAAAAATAAAGGGGGAAGTCGTAGAAAAAGGACGTGGTATTGGGGCATTTGTCCTATATGTGCAAATCCAAATCGGGCGGATCTTTACTCGGAGTAGAGCATAAACCTAAAAAACTTTAAGAAGTCCAGTCAGCAACAAGAAAATTCCATCGCGATTTAGATTGTATCTCGATGAAACAATACATCAATGAGAAGTTAGTCAGATAAGTTTAGTCATTTTTTTTTAGATAAACAGGACAAAACTCATCTTTCTTGAAAAATGAAAGAAAAGTCCCTTTTTACTAAGTTAAAAAACCTGTTATGAAAAAAAAGCTAGAATCTACACATTGATTCCTCTTTTTCATTATTTTTGTTGAACCGTATGCATCAAAAGGTGCATGTACGGTTTCTAAGGGATACTATTTTATCCCAATCAACCGACTTTATCGAGAAAGATTACTTTTTTTAGGCCAGGGGGTTGATAGCGAGATCTCGAATCAACTTATTGGTCTTATGGTATATCTCAGCATAGAGGATGATACCAAAGATCTTTATTTGTTTATAAACTCTCCTGGCGGATGGGTAATACCCGGAGTAGCTATTTATGATACTATGCAATTTGTGCGACCAGATATACAGACAGTATGCATGGGATTAGCCGCTTCGATGGGATCTTTTATTCTTGTCGGAGGGGAAATTACCAAACGTCTAGCATTCCCTCACGCTCGGCGCCAATGAGTTTTTTATTTGATTTGAGAGAAAAAAGAAAACTATGCCTTCACACTATATGAAATATTAATATTAAGTAATAATAGCATGGCACTTCGAATTCGATATGAGAAATCTTTTTAAAACCCTTAGATTATGTATCGAAAGAGTAGTATGAGATAAAAGGTATTTTCGATTTTAGCCAATCTATCGGGAGGCCTATTTCAGCGTCACAAACTTTTTTATTTTCACACCAGGGGCTCTTAATCTTAACAATATTTATGTTATGAAAGAAAAAAAATCTTTTTTTATTTGAAAATAAAAATAAAAAAAAAAGAAACTTTGGGATTGCTAAATAACAGACGAAATAAATATATAAAGCAACGGAACCATCATAATATTTTTATAGTATTTTTGAACTACTACAAAAGGAAGGGTGGTTATTGGATCATTTACCAACCTGAGTCTGATAGACTCTAGAATTTATTTTATATTTCTTCGATGTAAGTAAGGTATAAGGTAAAAAAAGTAAATTCCATTTATAGAGCCGTATGCAATGCGCAAAAGATGCCTGTACGGTTGTTCAATTATATCTTTTTTTTATTATTCTTTATCTCCTCACCTTTCACTTTCATCATGCGAGATAGAATAAACATTTTTATGTTATATCATTATATCATCAGGGTAATGATCCATCAACCTGCTAGTTCTTTTTATGAGGCACAGACGGGAGAATTTATCCTGGAAGCGGAAGAACTACTGAAGCTACGCGAAACCATCACAAGGGTTTATGCACAAAGGACAGGCAAACCCTTATGGGTTGTATCCGAAGACATGGAAAGAGATGTTTTTATGTCAGCAACAGAAGCCCAAGCTCATGGAATTGTTGATCTTGTAGCGACTGAATAACAAAGAAAAAGAACAAGGATTTCACACGAATTCGTGATTGGGGATTTTCTTTTCTTACCGGATTTAATATTCTATTTATTATTATTAACCAAATTTCTTAATATCGAAATTCAAAATATAGAAAAAAGGAATTCCTAAGCATCCGGTTAAGGTCGATCTAAACCAGCCCATTATATATATGATTCAACATGCCAACAATTAAACAACTTATTAGAAACACAAGACAGCCAATCAGAAATGTCACGAAATCCCCCGCTCTTGGAGGATGTCCTCAGCGACGAGGAACATGTACTAGGGTGTATGTGCGACTCGTTCAGACCATGGACTAGGTCAAAAGAAAGAAAACTATTGATCCAGTATCACCGATCCGTACCTGTGAGTAGGATAGAATGGACGAACTCCATTGAATATTCAATATCTTAAAAAAAAAGGATCTATCCTTCGATTGGGGTATCAAATGTATGGTTTCCGTTGGTGCAAATCCAATCAGCTCCATTTTTAATTTAAGATGAGAAAGAATTCCCCATTGATATCAAATGGTATTCATTAAGCAGGGGAAATCTTATTTAAAAGTTTAGGCCTTATTCTTGCAAGAACGGACTAACAGGGTCAGCTACTCAGCTAATCTTCATAATTAAATACCGTTACTGTATAAGTAGATCTCGTTGTGAAAGACCTAGTACTAAATAATTATGGGTAGAGCCAAAGAGTGTGAACTATACAAGTTAACAATAACATTGATTAAATGAGGGAAGGGCTCCGGTGTATAGAGAGGACCTCGCCGTTTAAGAAGTAACCATAGAAACGATGGAACCCACTATAATCCATTTATATTTATTACTTTTACTTTTTTATTTACTTTGTGTTTTACCTAATATCAATACAATTTTTATTTTAGAGGGGAAATGCCTAGAAAAAAATAGTGGTCGGGAAGGTTAAAGTAGCAAAAGCCATTGGAATTTTTATTTTATACATTGGAAGAATCCGTTTTGTTATTAATAGACTAGGACACGGGAAGGGAATAACTGAAAGAAAGTAAATCAATTAGTTATTCATCAAAGTTTCATTTATTCAATGACCAGAATTAAACGAGGGTATATAGCTCGAAGACGTAGAACAAAAATTCGTGTATTTGCATCAACTTTTCGAGGGGCTCATTCAAGACTTACGCGGACTATTACTCAACAGAAAATAAGAGCTTTGGTTTCGGCTCATCGGGATAGAGGTAGACAAAAGAGAGATTTTCGTCGTTTGTGGATCACTCGTATAAATGCAGTAATTAGAGACAACAAAGTATACTTTAGTTATAGCAAATTAATACACAATCTGTACAAGAAACAGTTGCTTCTTAATCGTAAAATACTTGCACAAATAGCTATATTAAATAGGAGTTGTCTTTATATGATTTCCAATGAGATCATAAAATAAAGAGAGTGGAAGGAATCCGTTGGAATGGTTTAAATGGAGTTCCCTGGAAAATGAACTCTGGGAAGGTAGAGTAGAAATTAGTATAATAAAATATGAAAAAGTCGTCAAAATGAAAATGAAGAAACACGTTCAATAAAAAATATTTCTTCTTCTTCCCCAATTTTTTTTTTTTCGAACGACAATCAAATCTGGATTTCCTATTTTTAGAAAAAAAAGCGTCAATCCGCATTTGAGTTTGGATTGGAATTTTTATTTGATTCAATTCAAGAGTCAGCCTATTTTTTTTCTGGTTCTAAGACCAGTAGTTCTAGCGGTTGACTCGCTTCTTTCAAATTGTTTCTCATTATTAAGAAAAGGTAACGGAGATAAAATACGAGCTTGTTTTATAGCAATAGTAATTAATCGTTGTTGTTTTAAGGTCAATCGATTCACCCGTCTAGATAATATTTTTCCTTGTTCGCTAATAAATCGACTAATTAAACTCATGTTTCTATAATCAATTCGATCCCCCGATTGGATCGGAGGCAAACGCCTACGAAAAGATCGCTTGGATTTAAGAAAGATTCGCTTGGATTTATCCATGGTTTGTTTATTCCTTATCCTAAAGATCCTATTTCTTAATTCTCTATCACGGTTGATCCGATCGAAATAGGATTTGGTTTGTTTATATTTTAATCAATGGATATTAGATATATCTAATATGTCATTTTTCATCTTCCTTGTAACGGAAGACTGATACACGAGGGCCGGTTAGATCTATTTCTTTATCTCCCCGTGAATCGTATGTTTGTAACAACAGGGACAGAATTTTTTCAATTCCAATCGACTAGGCGTATTATGTCGATTCTTTTGAGTAATATATCTAGAAATGCCCATTGATTCCTTATTAACACGATTTCGAACACAACTGGTACATTCCAAAATCACCGTTACTCGGACATCTTTACCCTTGGCCATGAGCCTCCTTTGATTTTTAATTCATTCAATCAATTCTTAAATTTTCCGATCCGAAACGAGGAAGAAGAAAGAAAAAAAAAAAAAGAAACGGGTAACTCGAAATCTAATTATGAAAGAAAGATTTCGTTGCAATAAATCAATATAAATGAATTAAATCAATATAAATGAATATAGTAATAATAACAATATATTAATAATAAGTAATTACTAGATTTATAATTTAAAATTGCCGTACAGCATTTAATTTTCATTTAAGTATCTTGTATGATATTATTGCCCCAACCACCACATTTCACTCTATTTTTTATTAATTTCATTTAAATTTAAACCCGGCCTGAGTTACTAGTTTCACCGAGGAGGAATCCCTTTATTTGTTTTTCTAACGTATATTCTAAAAAAAAAAAAAAGGGAAGGGATTAGTTACAGATATTTGATTGTATCTCTAATCCTCTTCCCCCCCTCCCATATCAATAACTAGAATGAAAAAAAGGGGAATATCAACGCATCCGGAAAAAAACGATTGATCTCTATCAATAAACCTGCTAAAGACCCGAACCAGAGGGTACTTACTACCGGTGCCACGGAGAGATATGTTTTTAGATCTCGCATTTTTAATTCTCCTCTTTCTTTATTATTTTTAATACATAATGGTAATACATATATACCCAGATGTGTATATGTACTTAATGACCGACCGCTTGTATTTGTACGCGGAAGCCCTAATTCAAGTTGAAATGTACAACTTGAAATGTGCAAAATAGATATGACTTTTCTTAATCTTAAAAGAAACAAATACGCCCCTTTATGCCAGAAATTCTCGAAAAATATTCATTTTTTTACGGGTCTCATATTTATTTCATACTTTATTTATTTCATACTTTATATAATAGAAGTCTTTTACTATTTTTAATATAATTATATTTATATTATTATATGAGACCAAAAAGGAGAAATGACAAGATATTTGTGTATATCAATGGAGGAAATAAAGATATGGAAAACAAAGCAGGGATTCTATACAATGACATTGTAAACCAATTGAAAGGGATGTAGCGCAGCTTGGTAGCGCGTTTGTTTTGGGTACAAAATGTCACGGGTTCAAATCCTGTCATCCCTACCTATTACTTATCTTCTGAACAGTAACGGGGGATCAATTGAGATCGATTAAAAGAAAATTGGACATACACAAAAAATCTTTCATTTTATATATAGTATATATGCAAGACGGATTGGGGAAATATTCATTGTGATACTAAAGCGCTCTTAGTTCAGTTCGGTAGAACGTGGGTCTCCAAAACCCGATGTCGTAGGTTCAAATCCTACAGAGCGTGATTCTTTGTTCTTGTTAGTCGCGCTAGGTCGAAAATTAC